GGAATTTTAACAACTGCTTCAAATACAGTATCAGGAAGTACCGTTTGTGGAACCTCAATATCCACGGGCTTATTAGCTAAATGGCAATTGGCACATACAATACGCCCAGTTGCCTCTCGTGGATTTTCATAATTCTGCTGGGCAAAAATCGGATATGCACTTGAAATGGATGCCCAAGTTATTATATATATCATGAGTGAGACAGATATGGAGCGAGTAATCTCTTCCCTTATCCAAGAAAAGGTATTTCTAGTTTGCATGGTCCAATCATTTATCCCGAAAATTTCTACAATAAAGTTAGCTAGGTCGATAATATACTTCCCTAGCCACAATTCTGCTATTTACATTTACTGAAAAAAAATCAAATTTTTTTGTTGAAATATACAAGGAATCCCTCATGGGTAAAAAGAGTAAAGTAAATACGACTTTGATTTGGTTATGATGTATAAGGTACGAAAGATTAAAATTGGATCGGTGAATCTTTTTTTAGTCGTTTATTGCATGATAAATCACTACAAGTGACGGAGATACACGATTTAAATAACGAAAAATCCAATATTTAAAAATTGTATCAAGAATGACTGGAAAGGTAGAAACTAGACCAGATAAAATTTGCTCATAATGAGCAAACCCAAAATCTTTGTAAATATAACCAATCATTAGTTCCCAACCGTGAGGCGAATGGAATCCAATACATAAATCAGTTAATAAAAGAATCGAAAAAGCTTTAATTGTATCACTTAAATTATATAGAAATTCTTGAACCCAAGAATTCAGAATAAAAAGCTTTTCCTTACCCCAAAAGGAATAACCACTTAGAATAACGAAAGATATTAGATTTGTCGAGAAGTGCAAGATTGTATGGATACGATACTCATTGTGTATCTTGATGAATTGGATCGTTTCTTTGTGGATTCCTAGACGAAATTGTTGTAAATCGGTTTCTGGGTATTCCTTTATCATTTCATCGAGCTGGAATAGTTCCTCTAATTGTATGAATTTTTCTAGAACACTTTTTTCTTGAATATCATTCAAAAAAGTTTCACATTGTCTAGTATTCCACCAATTAGTAATCCAAGTTTTCAAACTTTTATTACAGCAGAGAGAGATCAACCAGGGCAAAAAGACTATAGATGTAAAATAAAAAAAAGGAATGAATGCTTTATTTTTTGCCATTTTGAATCTGTGAATTGTTAATGAACCTACCTCATTTGTTGATTCTATTAGATCTAATATTTCTATCGAGCATGAGTTTCTATTCTAATTCGAATAGAATAGAGTTAGCCTATGAATCCATTTTCTCTTTTGCTGTTGATTCAATACTGAGTCTTTGCTTTGAATCTAGAAAGAATACAGAAATAGACTCAGAATACACTTCCAACTTGAATCAAGAAAAATTGGGTTTCCAGGATGTTATTCCCCCTTTTTCGATCAATACTAATTTCGAGACGAAGAAACTCCTTTTCTATCAAATATATCAAAAAAAACGAGCATAAAAGAATAGATTAATATTCAATTGAAAAAAGGAAAAAAATAAATTATTTCGTTTTTTCTTCCTACTGCCAAAGCATTTAGTCTTTTAAAATTAATTCATTTCAAAATACTTCAATTGGTACACGCAAGAAGTAAGCCAATTCGGCAGCTTTTTGCTCAATTTCTCGTGTAGTAAAATTCTCATCAGTACGAATTAAAGGAATAGCCCCTTGACCTCGAATTTCCATATAAAGGACACGCCGAGCAGAAACACCCTCTTTAACTTCTATTCTGATGGACTGAATATCTTTCATAAAGAATCGTAAAAAGATGCGACGACTTTTTCCAGGAAATCCCCAACGAAAAATACGCACTATTCCTTCTTTTCGGTCGAAAAGATCATAACCACTACCCACATTCCACAAAATAGTGCACCACAAATAGCAACTAATAAAGAGACCCGCGATCCCATAGAAAGACATCACAATCCCTTGTGGAAAAAAAATGATTTCCTGGGACGGAAATAACGATATAACATTTCTACCAAGATAACTGGAAGTTCCAACCAATAAGAATCCTAATGAACCTAAAAATAGGATAAAGGCCCAGCAGAAATTACTTGTTTTTCGAGACCCCGTTATAAATTCTATCCATATAGATTCTGATCGCCAACTCATATATATTAGATCCAGTTATACATTTTTTTGGAATTGAGAAAATATGACTTTCTTTTTTTTTTTCAAAGTAACTCTCATCCACTATTTTGTTGTGAACCTTTACCTTAGGAGTAATTAATAGAATTGAATTGTTTATTTCTAAAATAATAACATCTCCTTCCTTTATATGATCCCCTATAGTTATATACATACAAATAAATAGATTCACTGGAATTTCAGACATCGGCCCGATGATGATCCATTTTTCAAAAGAGCGCAAGTTTTTTTACGTTTACACACGCATAAGAGCTTTTTTTATTTATGTTTGTAGGAATCTATGTGTTATACAATATTCTACCAAATGGGTCTTATCGAATCGAATCGAAGTTTTTAAAATAAAAAAGGGGTGATACGATTAGGTTTCAGCCGATCTAAAAAATCTTATTTTTTTGAATATGAAGAAATAAAGAAGCCATTGCAATTGCCGGAAAGACTAGGCCTACTAAAGGCACAAAAATAGAGGGTAAGTTATTGAAAGTTGTCATAAAATGGGTACCTCAATTTAATATTTGTACCTGTTATTGTTATATTCTGAATTCTAAAGATATCTTAGAATATCTTGTATTTTTTTTATTTCTATTATATATATTATATAATTATACTAAGTATCTTTAAGTAAATATATATCTAATACTAATATACAACCTAATAGAAATATATAGAATAGAACCTAATAGAAATAGAATAAAAAAATAGGTACAAGAAACGCCAAACTAAATAAATAGACTAATTCATCTTTCAAAACCAAATAGATGTATCATAATCCCCTTGTTAGATTGATTATTCTTTTTCTCTTATATCTTATAATAGTCATTAACAAGCAAGGGAGGAAAATAAACTTTTTTGTATTTGTCTAGTCTAATTTGAACTTAAAAAAAAATTCACTTTTTATCTTGTTGATAGAGGTTTACTGAGTAGTAAACAAGAATATCGATAAAAAAAATGATTCGAAAGAAAAATGAATTTTTCAGGGTTTTCATTTAATTCTGATAAACGAACCGTTCTATTTGATTTAATTTTTGTTCAAAGGAAAAAAAGCATGGAGCTGAAATAACTCGCTCAGAACACCTTTTAAAAGATTACGTGGTACAATTGCATCCAATAAGCCCTTACGTAATAAAGATTCAGCCGCTTGTGAACCTTCAGGCACGGCTTTTTTCAATGTTTGTTCAATTACTCTTTTACCCGCAAATGCAATATAGGCATAGGGTTCGGCAATAATGATATCCCCCAACATACCAAAACTAGCTGTCACTCCACCGGTAGTAGGAGATGTAAGAATTGATATATAGAATAACTTTTTACTTGATTGATAATCACATAAAACCGAAGAAATTTTAGCCATTTGCATCAAACTTAAACTTCCTTCTTGCATTCGTGCTCCTCCGGAAGAACACACTAAAATAAGAGGTAAACATTGATTGGTAGCATACTCGATCAAACGAGTTATTTTTTCGCCTACTACGGATCCCATACTACCCCCCATAAACCGAAAATCCATAACCCCAAGGGCTACCGGAATACCGTTTAGTTGACCTGTACCAGTTTGAACAGCGTCAGTCAATCCTGTAGTTTTTTGAGCAGAGTCAATACGATTTTTATAAGGTTCCTCCTTCGAATGAAATTTAATGGGATCCGCGGAGACCATGTCTTCATCCATAGGATTCCAAGTACCCGGATCAATCGAAAGCTCGATTCTCTCTGAACTACTCATTTTCAAATAATGTCCACATTGTTCACAAACATTTATTTTGACTTTCTTATACATTAATCCATAACAATTGTCGCATTGAATCCACAATTGATTGTAGTTTTGAGTTATATCGAAATCCTTAGAACTTATTAAATTACTACGATTCCTATTAGTTCTTATCTTGTAATTTTTGCTTTCACGAATCTTTCCACTTTCACTACAAATGAAATTATAAATGTAACTTTCATTGGAATTATTACTATCGCTTAAAAAGTTACTATCAATACAGATGTAAGAACGAAAATAAGAATCAATGCAACTATTAATGTAATTAGTACAATTATATTTAGTATCCTTAATGTAAGGATCATAGTGCAGATCGTTGTCACCTTTAGATCTATTATTCAGATAACTAGAACTACAATAATTATAAAAAAAATTTTCTAGGTTACTAAAATCATTGTCAATCTCAAAATTTTGTTTTTTTATATCAAAATATATAGAATAACTATTCTTATTACTATCCCTAACAAAAAAGGTGTCATCCGATATGAAATTGCGAATGTCCTTGGAGCTAACTAAAAGATCAACATTGTTGGAATAATTAGAACGCTCACCCCAAACATAAAAGTTTTTATCCATATCATATATAAAACGGTCTTGACTTATAGTAGTCTTTTCACCAGGAGCAAAACTATCCATTGCTTTACTTCGTTCGCCTCTGTATTCCAATTCTCCCTTAGAAAACATAAAATTGAACCACGATTTTTCCATAGAGCTTCTGGCCTCTATTTAAATGAAAATACAATAACAATAGATGAATAGTCATTCAATGAAAAAATTGAAAAATGCAAAATTTTTTTGAATAGTTCATTTTCTATTCAGAGTAAGCAAAACATATCGATGCAATTGCTAAGATTATTAAGTAAAAGTAAAGTAATTGAAATTAATAAATTTCAATTCTAAATGAAAAAAAGGATTTTCTTATATTGTGTAAAATTCTCATAAAAAAAAAAAAAGAAATATTTGTTCTTCGCTTATGAATATAAGGATATGAAGAACTTTTTTAGTAAAATCTCGTATACTAATATAAAATAAAAAACGTTTTTTTATTCCAA